TGGGAGGACGAGGAAGAGGAAAAGGAAGAGGACGAGGAAGAGGACGAGGAAGAGGAAAAGAAAGAGGAAAAAAAAGAGCAGATTACACGAAAAAAAGTGCTATTCAAAGAAGAAATTACTCCCCAGCCTTGGGGAGCTGATCCGGATGAAGAAAAAGATCAAAACATCCCCCTAGTGGTGGAGGGCATTTTAGCGTCCGATTTTGTTCAGTTTCAATGGACTCGTCCGGTACGATACATAAGCAATCAACACTTTTTTGGGGCTGTAAGAACGGAAGTTTCACAATTTTTTTTTGATACATGCCGAAGTGATGGAAAAAAAAGAATATCTTTTACAGATCCTCCTAGTTTTTCTAGTTTTAAGGAACTGACGAAAGGGATGATATCTTCGTCCACAGTAGAAAGACTCTCCTTTGATAAACTAGACAAAGACTGGCTTTATACGAACAAACAAAGACAAAACAACTTAAATAACGAGTTTATAAAGAGAATTGAGGCTCTAGACACGGGATTTCTTTTTCTCGATATACTCGACAAAAGGACTCGGGTTTGTATTGAGAAAATGAATGAAACCTGCCTCTGCCTACCAAAAAGGTATGATCCTTTGTTGAATGGGCCCTCTCGTGGAAGAATCAAAAAGTTTAGACACGTAATCGAGGATCCCAAAGAAGAAGAAAAGGAGAAAAGCGAAGAAAAGGAGAAAAGCGAAGAAAAGGCACCGAAAAGCGAAGAAAAGGGGAAAAGCGAAGAAAAGGGGAAAAGCGAAGAAAAGGAGAAAAGCGAAGAAAAGGAGAAAAGCGAAGAAAAGGCACCGAAAAGCAAAGAACAGGAGAAAAAGGAAGAAGAGGCACGTTTACGCGAAGAAGCAGAAGCACGTCGACGCGAAGAAGAACGTCTAAGGGACGAAAAGGCACTTCTTCAATTGGGTGAATTTCGTAAAAAAGTCTACAATGTACTTAAAAATGTAATGAAATCTCGTAACTCTCGTGGAAGAAAAAAGACTGCAATGCAATCTCGTGGAAGAAAAAAGAATGGAACTAGAAAATCTCGTGGAAGAAAAAAGAATGGAACTAGAAAATCTCGTCGAACAAAAAAAAATGGAACTAGAAAATCTCGTCGAAGAAAAAAAAATGGAACTAGAAAATCTCGTCGAAGAAAAAAAAATGGAACTAGAAAATCTAGTGAAAGAATCGACGATGAACCTACAGAATCTCAACTTAAGCAAATCCTTGCTCGAAATAAAATTCATGAGACCCTTTTGCCAGGTTGCCTTTTCGATTCCCCAAAATATGAAGAGAGAATGTTAGCGATACTAAAAAGTAAAACACTAAAACTAAGAGCAGAAGGAAAATTATATTATAATCCTTTGGCAAAATTTTTTTCTAAGCCTTGGGAAAAAGGGGGGGCAAGCATTGATTGGAACCAGCGAAAACTAAAAAAGCTACAGCAAAAAAATGCTTATAAAAAGGGAGAATTTGTGGGACGAGCGCACATCGGTACACCCGTACCTCGCTGGTCATACGTATTACTCCGCGAGATCGCATACGACCTGGACGAACCCTTTGTGACCAAGCGGGGAGATGATGAGTGCTTTGATATTAGATCAGCAAAATACAAATATGAAATTATTTTTAATCCGGATAGTCAAAAGTTAATTACCGCAGAGCTAGATATTGATGAGAGAGAGCTAGATATGGATGAGAGTGAGTCGGAGATTGATAAAGAGAATAAAGAGATTAATAACAAGGTTACGGAGGATTTTATCAAGAGTGGGGGAGACCCTTATAGTATTGACTTTGAGAAAAGCCTTGCTCATGTTCACGTTGGCAACCCCAAAACCAATACCGAGTGGAAAACCGAGAGTAAGAACGTGTGGCTGGCCTCCTTGAGAGCGGTGCGCGGCCAATTTTGGCATCAAGATGAAATCAAAGGTGTTTCGAACGCCCTAAGGCGTAAAAACGGAGTTGTTGTAAGACAGATTGTAAATTTTCCGCATTCCCCTCTTTTTTGGGGCTTCTTAAACAGTACACTGTCTAGTTTTTTGAGGGCAGTGAAACCCCTTGGTTTGAAAATGCAAAATTTGATGCATAGAATCAAAAAAAGGGACCTTTTCACTCTTAAGGGACCGAAGAAAGAACAGACAAAAACAAAAAGGAAGACAAAAGGGAAGACAAAAGGGAAGACAAAAGGGAAGACAAAAGGGAAGACAAAAAGGAAGACAAAAGGGAAGACAAAAAGGAAGACAAAAGGGAAGACAAAAGGGAAGAAAAAAGGGAAGATAGACGAAAAAAAAAGCAAAGCATTGAAAGAACGGAAAAAAGTGAAAAGAATCACAGAACTAGACCCCGACGAAGAGCTGTACCGGATGGATGGAATAGATTCCTGGAATGAGCTTTATTATGGGCTAGGAGTAAGAGGTATCGTATTAATTTTTAACTCCTATTTTAGAAAATATATTGCATTGCCTTTAGCGATAATAGCTAAAAATCTTGGTCGTATCTTATTTTTGCAGCAGCCCGAGTGGGCTGAGGATAGAAAGGACTGGGAAAGGGAGACTCATCTTTTATGTAACGATGACGGTTTTGCTATAGGCGTCATAGCCATCAAGAATTTGCCGGAGGAGTGGTGGGAATACGGTCTTCAGGTCAAAGTTTTATGGCCTTTAGAGTTGAAACCTTGGCACACAGCGGATGATAGACAAAGGGTAACCAACGATTATGCTTTTATAAGGGCTTTATGGGGACTAGCTGACTATCCTTGGGGTAGTTTCCGACCCGACCGTTCCTTTTCCATTTTTTGGGGGCCCATTTTTACAGAACTAGGCAAAAAAAGTCAAAGATTAGCAACAGCAAAATTGGAAGGGAGCGCCTTTCGACGTATAAGAAGCGTTTTCAATCAAAAAATAAAGCCAAATTTTCTTAGAGTTCTAGGAAACTCAAAAGAACGCAGAAAACGGTTTAAAGAAAGCATAAAACGGCTTAAAGAAAGGGTTCTAGTTCTAAAAAGCAAAATTTTGAAAATAATCAAAAAAAATACAAGATTGAAAGGGATAGGAGTAGATGAATCGAGTGAAACTCAAAAAGAAAAAGATTCTATAATCAGCAATGAGATAATTAATGAATCAGTTAGTCAAATTCGATCTACAGCTTCTACAACTTCAGAAGAAAAAATACAAAATCTGATTAATAGAACAAGCACAATCAAAAATCAAATAGAAAGAATTACAAAAGAAAAAAAAAAAGTAACTCCAGGACTAAATAATAGTCCTAACAACAAAAAGAAAAATAATAATCTAGAATCACCAAAAAATTTTTTGAAAATTGTAAAAAGAAGAAATGTTCGATTACTAAGTAAATGGAATTCTTTTCAAAAAATTGTCATTGAAAAAATATACAAAATATACCTAGATATCTTTCTATGTATCATTAAGATTCCTAGAATAAATTTCAAAAAAAAAATTTTTGAGAAAGACATTTCCAATACTGAAACAAATCAAAAAAGAATTACCTTTAGTTCGACTATAAAAAATATAAATAAGCGGAAGTCGCAGATTGTTCCGAAATTGGCTTCCTTGCCAAATTTATCTTCCCTGTCACAAGCATATGTCTTTTACAAATTATCACAAACCCTAGTTAGTGATAAGTTAAGATCTGTTCTTCAATATCGCGGAACGTCTTTTTTTCTTAAGACTGCAATAAAGGATTCTTTTGAAAGACAGGGAATATTTCATTCCGAATTAAAGCATAAGAAACTTCGAAATTTTGGAACGAATCCATGGAAAAACTGGTTAAGAGGTCAGTCTCAATACAATTTATCTAAGGTTCATTGGGAGCGAGAAGGCGTACAAGCCTACCGAAATGGAGTCAACCGACGCCATACGACTCAAAATAACGATTTAAATAAAGGAGATTCATATAAAAATAAAAAAGAACCATTACTTCATTCCAAAAAACAAGATGATTCTGAAGTATATTCATTAGTAAGAAAGCACAGAACTAAGTTTCAAACTAAGTTTCAGAAAAACTATAAATATGATCTTTTAGCATATAAATACATTTCTTCTGAAACTAAGAAGGACTCCTCTATTTCTAAATTGCCATTCCAAGAAAATAAGAGCCAAGAGATCGACTTATTTGATATACCAGAGGATTTTGTTTGGAAGACTTATTTCCAGGTAAAAGACAAGCAGTGGCTAGACAAGGCTTATCGAGACAATACTTATCTACACAATTATCTAGACAATACTTATGTAGACAAGGATTATCCCAAGGATTATCTAGACAAGAGTTTTCTAGACAAGGTTTATTTCAAGGATTATCTAGACGAGGTTTATCTAGAAATGGATTATTACAAGGATTATCTAGACGAGGTTTATCTAGACAAGAATTCTCTAGACAATTATCTAGACAAGGTTTCTATGGCTGTGAAAAAAAGGGGAAAGAAAAAACCTGAAAGAAAATATATGGACTTTGATTGGAAGTTTTTCGAAAAATATCTAGTCCATTTGGAGGCCGGGAAAAAGATCGACCCTAACCATAATACAAATAGTAAGATTGAGACTCAGAATTCTCAAAAAAGTGAGAATGAGAATTCTGAAATAATTGAGAATGAGAATTCTGAAATAATTCAGAATGAGAATAGAGGTCTTATTTATGATATCGTTCCAAAAATGCTCTTGGATCCAGAAATTGAAAAGGATCCAGAACGCAAAGAAGATCCAGAAATCAAAGAAGACAAAAAAAGCTTTTTTAATTGGATGGGAATGAATGAAGAAATCTTCAAGGCACGCAGAGCGAATGAGGAATATTCGAATCAGGAAGATTGGTTCTTCCCAGAATTTCTGCGACGTAAGAGGACATATCAAATGAAGCCGTGGCTTAGACCTATGAAGTTACTTCTTTTAAATTTCAAAGGAACAGAAGAAGAAGAAGAAGAAGAAGAAGAAGAAGAAGTTAGTCAAGGAAAAGAAAATGTGAATCAAGGAAAAGAAAATGTGAATCA